ATAAATCTCTAACTTTAGGTCTTTTTCAAATTGATTCAACCGCGAAATACCACGATGTGGGTATCTAGGGAATAGTCGCTTCTAAAGTGAATCCTCCCTAGATACATGAATTTTATTATGATCTATTTCGCGAAAATATGTATCGCGTGTCGAAGATAAAAAATAAAGGTTTTTCTTTATAATCTTTATTTATAAAAAAAAAATAGGAAATAATTCTAATAGATTTAAAATGAAAACTTATTCTTAGGTAAATTGATTGCGAAATGCTTCTGTAGAGTGCCCAATATCTGTTTTACATCTTCTGCGCAAAAATATTCAATTCTCATAAGATCCTCTTGACTGTTACTCAAAAGGTCCAATAATGTATGTATATTGGACCTTTTGAGACAATTATAGGTCCTGGGGGATAGTTCTGATTGGTCAATAAAAATACATTTCAATGGAATTCCTTTTTTGTTTTTCTTTAGATTAGTTAACCCATTTTGAAAGGTAAAAGGGAGTAGAGTAAACCTTTTTTTATTTTCCTCGAAATGAATGCCCCCTTCCTCCGCGTGTAGAAAAGGAACAAATAAATCAATCAAATTACGAGAAGCTTCGTAAAGCGCTTCCTTAGGAGTTAAACTTCCATTCGTCCATATTTCTAGAAAAAGTATTTCTTGCTTTTCATTTCCATTCCCATAAGAATGAATACTATGATTCGCATTTCGGACAGGCATGGATACGGCATCTATAGGATAACTTCCATCTTGAGAGTTATTTGTGGGGTTCATACGGTATCCGCGATCTCTCTTGATTTGTAATCCAATACGCAAATCAATTGGTTCCGTCAGGTTAGCTATATGCTGTGTTGCGTCAACTATTTCCACGGAAGGTGGTGAGATGATATCTTGAGCGGTTACGTATCTAGGACCCCTGACACAAATGGATGCGTCTCTAACTCCATACAGATTACTTCTCAATACAATTTCTTTCAAATTTATTAAAATTTCGTGTACCGATTCCTCAATACCTACTATCGTAGAATATTCATGCGGCACCTTCTCAGATTTTGCACGTGTGATACATGTTCCTTCTATTTCTCCAAGTAAAGCCCTTCGCATGGCAATACCTATGGTATCGGCTTGCCCTTTCATGAGTGGGGACAGAATGAAACGACCATAAAAAAGACGCTTACTGTCTACTCTTGATTCAACACATTTCCACTGTAGTGTTCGAGTGGATCCTGCTATTTCCTCTCGAACCATACTAATATTATTATTTGATTAGATCATTGAATCATTTATTTCTCTTGAAATCCATTTAATTCTTATTTTTACACACGTCTTTTTTTAGGAGGTCGACATCCATTATGTGGCATAGGTGTTACATCACGTACGAAACTTAATAGTATACCACTTCGACGAATGGCCCGTAATGCTGCGTCTCTTCCGAGACCGGGACCTTTTATCATAACTTCTGCTCGTTGCATACCCTGATCAACTACAGTACGAATAGCATTTAACGCGGCGGCTTGAGCAGCATAGGGTGTCCCTCTTCTTGAGCCTTTGAATCCAGAAGTACCGGCGGAGGCCCAAGAAACCACTCGACCTCGTACATCTGTAACAGTTACAATGGTATTGTTGAAACTCGCTTGAACATGAATAACTCCTTTTGGTATTCTACGTCCACTCTTACGTGAACCAATACGCCCATTCCTACGCGAACCAATTCTTGGTATAGGTTTTGCCATATTTTGTCATCTCATAAATATGAATCAGAAATATATAGAAAGATATGGAGATATCCATTTCATGTTAAAACAGATCCTTTATTTTTACATGGGCCTTCCTTGAGAAACTTTCGAAAGATTATCCTTGTCTCTGTTTATGTCTCGGATTGGAACAAATCACTATAATTCGCCCGCGCCTACGGATCAGTCGACATTTTTCACAAATTTTACGAACAGAAGCCCTTATTTTCATATTTCTCACTCCTTACCTTAATTTTGAATCTATTCCTTGGAAGAAAATAAGTCTCTTGTATTTTTTAGCTTCGAATTGTATCTCCCATAAAAGGAATGTTTTCAAAAATCATCTATCTAATCGTTCGAATCTTTGTTGCGAAGTCTATAAATTATACGCCCCCTGGTTGAATCATACCTACTTATTTCGATTTTGACTCTATCCCCCGGCAGTATTCGTATCAAACTGCGTCGGATCCTCCCTGAAATATAACCTAGAATTAGATCTTCATTATCTAAACGGACCCGGAACATGCCGTTGGGAAGTGATTCAGTAATTAACCCTTCGTGAATCAATTTTTGTTCTTTCATTCCAGGTAACCCCCTTGAAGTATCAACTAATGGAGGAAGAGTTATATAACTCACTTTTCCTCTCTATTTCACAAATAGGAAGTTAGAGATAAAATTAGGATACCGGAGGAGGATCACCATATATAACACAAAATTTCTCCTCCAATTTTTTCTAGTCTAGCTTCTCGATCTGTCATTATGCCTCGAGAAGTGGAAAGAATTACAATTCCTATTCCACCTAAAATCTTAGGAATTTTTTGATAGTTGGAATAGATTCGTAGACCAGGTCTACTGATACGTTTTAAAATAGTTCTATATATTCCTTTCCTAGTCCTTCTATGGCGCAAGGTTGAAACCAAGAAATATTTGTTACTTTCCTGATGTTTCCGAATGTTTTCAATAAAACCTTCTCGTAGGAGTATTTTAACAATGTTTTCGGTGATATTAGTGGATGCTATTCGAACCGTTCCATTTTTACTCATGTCAGCATTTCTTATAGAAGTTATTATATCAGCAATAGCGTCTCTGCCCATGACGAATTATAATTATTGGTGCTTCCTAATTTTGATATAATCAGCATGTTTTTTTTTTTACTATTAAATTCTTAATTATTCAATTAATTATTAAAATATTAAAAGTATATTAAAAGTATATGCGTGAGACACAATCTACTAATTGGATCCGTTTCAGATATCCTACTATAACTATATCATAGTTTCATCTACCAGTCTTTATAATACCTCGGGGGCTAATGAAACTATTTTAGTAAAATTCAACTGTCTCAATTCCCGGGCAATCGCACCAAAAACTCGAGTTCCTTTTGGATTTCCTTCTTGATCAATGACAACCGCTGCATTGTCATCATATCGTATTATCATACCGTTGTCACGTTTAAGTTCTTTACATGTACGTACAATTACAGCTCTAATTACTTCTGATCTTTCTAGAGGCATATTGGGCACTGCTTCTTTGATTACAGCAACAATAACGTCACCAATATGAGCATATCGGTGATTACCAGCTCCTATGATTCGAATACACATCAATTCCCGAGCTCCGCTGTTATCTGCTACATTCAAAAGGGTCTGAGGTTGAATCATATCATTTTTATTTGAATCCGTTATTTCAATGCAAAGAATGAGAAAAAAAATAGTGTTTGTCTAGAAATAAATAAACCCGCAGTTGTTTTTCATCCTCAATACCCCCCTTTTATGTTTAGTTCTACATCTCTATCCTGAAATAACAAATTGAGTTCGTATCGGCATTTTGCACGCGGCTATTTCAATAGCTGCTCTGGCTACAGTTTCTGATACTCCGCCCATTTCATAAAGTATTCGACCTGGTTTAACAACGGATACCCAATATTCGGGGGATCCCTTCCCCGAACCCATGCGTGTTTCCGTAGGTCTTACCGTAATAGGTTTGTCGGGAAATATGCGTACCCATATTTTTCCACCACGGCGCGCATATCGTGTCATTGCTCTTCGCCCTGCTTCTATTTGTCTAGCTGTGATCCAAGCGGGTTCAAGTGCTTGAAGAGCGTATCCGCCGAAACAAATATGATTACCCCGACTAGATATTCCCTTCATTCTTCCTCTATGTTGCTTACGAAATCTGGTTCTTTTGGGGTTATAGTTGATGGTTTTTTCTGAATCCCATCTCTACTACAGAACCGGACATGAGAGTTTCTTCTCATCCAGCTCCTCGCAAATGAAAGGATTCGATAATATTACATATACACATGTATTTAATAACTAATACACTAAACTAAGTAATGGGATTTATTGATATTTCATTTATTACATAGGAAGCTGTGTTGTATATACGGCTAAATGTGTATTATTTATAGATAATGCTTCTTTTTTATAACGAATCCTTATTTTTACTCTTATTAAATCAAGCGACAATATTGGAATACAATAAATAAGGGTTTCGCGGGCGAATATTGACTCTTTCCTGCTTTATTCGTAGGATCAATTCATGATCTCTTAGAGTAAATTAATTTGTTCTTGGTTTGTTCCGCCATCCTACCCGATGAATCATTAGGATTCGTTTTTAATAGAATCTTATATAGTCACAGGTTTCGTCGTTCCTATAGCTTCTCCATTAATGGTTAGGCCCGAACTCCGCAATGGAGCTCCCAACAAAATTTGTTCCCGAGTGAATCTCCTCAGTTTCTATTAACCCGAGGCTCTTTATTATTTATTATTATTTATTTCAATATTAATATTGAAATATTAATGCTTTATCACACTGCCTTTTATGAGGTGATTCATAGACCATACACATTGGAATCATCTATCATTGATATTTTTGTTCTCTCTTTCTATCACCTTTCCATTTATCCGCATCCCTTTCTTTATTTTTTCTTCAAAATCCATAATCGGATTTGTGAAAAATTTCAGTTGTTACAACTATATGATTGATCCAGTCATATAGTCACTGTTTCTTGGGATCTCGACAATACGAAGCAATAAGTTGGTTATTAGTTTTTAGTTTATATAGTTATTAAGTTCATAGTAGGGGTCGGTCTTTTTTTGAAGTCCAACTAGAAACTCTAAAGAAAAAACTAACGAGTCACACACTAAGCATGGCAATTATATCAAAAAAAGGTAAATTTCTTTTTTATTCAACCTTATAGAATTAGAATTGTTTATTTTTGTTTGATTTAACGGAAAAAACGGAAATAGTTTCTAATTTTTTGTTCTACCACTGGACGGAATGGAAAAATCAATAAAGATCTATTATTCCTCGTCCACAAATATCCAAATTTTTAGGCCTAATACTCCATGGATAGTTCGAATTGTATAGGAACAATGATCAATTTTAGCGCGAATTGTTTGTAGAGGAACCCTACCTTCTCTGATCCATTCGACACGTGCAATTTCTTTTCCGTCGATACGCCCTGCAATTTGTATTTGAATTCCCTTTGTATCTGTTTGTTCAGTTAATTCAATAGCTCTTTTCATTGCCTTTCGAAACGAAACTCTATTTCTTAATTGTGAAGCCATGTATTCCGCAAGAATATTAGGGTGTCCATAAGGTTTTTCAATTCTTGTGATAGCAATGTTGAGTCGTCGGTTCACAGAACGAAGTTCTTTTTGTACATTCATCTGTAATTCTTCGATCCCTCGTGTTCGGCCCTCTATTAATAAATTTGGGAATCCGATAGAGATTATGACCTGGATCAAATCGATTCTTTTTTGAATTTCTATACGTGCAATTCCAATTCCTTCGAAACCTGAGGATATTCTCTTATTTTTTTGTACATAATTCTTGATACAATTCCGTATTTTCTCATCTTCTTGTAGACCTGCGGAAAAATTTTTTGGCTGTGTGAACCAAAAAGAATGATTATTTTGTGTCGTACCAAGTCTGAAACCAAGTGGATTTATTTTTTGTCCCATATTTTTTGATTATATTATCTTTCCATCCATTTTTTTCTAAATATGAATCTAAGATTTCGATTCAGCTAAAAAGAATTTCGATTTATCTTTTAATACAATTGTTATATGACAAGTGGGCCTTCTTATTGGATAACTACGCCCCCGAGCCTTAGGTCTTAACTTTTTCACAAAAGGACCCCCGTTGACTTCGGCTTTACTAATGAATAAATCAGCTTCGTTCAAACCCATATTATGACTAGCATTTGCTGCTGCGGAATAAACCAATTTTAAAATGGGATAAGATGCTCGATAAGGCATGAGTTCCAGTATCATAAGCGTTTCCTCATAAGAGCGCCCGCGAATCTGATCAATTACTCTTCGCGCTTTGAAAGCAGACATACATATATGTTGAGCTAAAACTTTTACTTCTCTACCCGAATTCGAGTTCTTTATCATTAGGTTATCCCCCGCCAATGAATGATAAGTATCTTTTTTTTTATTCCAAATTAACGACGAGATTTATTATCGTTTCTCGCATGTCTCGCGAAAGTCAGAGTAGGCGCGAATTCTCCCAATTTGTGACCTACCATACGATCTGTTATATAAATAGGTAAATGTTCCTTTCCGTTATGAATAGCGATTGTATGGCCAATCATTTTGGGTATAATGGTAGATGCCCGAGACCAAGTTACTATTATTTCTTTCTCCTCCCTCATGTTGAGTTTTTCAATTTTTCTCAATAAATGATTAGCTACAAAAGGATTTTTTTTTAGTGAACGTGCCACAGCTGATTACTCCTTTTTTTTACATTTTAAAGATTGGCATTCTATGTCCAATAGAATATCTCGATCTAAGTATGAAGGTAAGAATAAATACAATAATGATGAATGGAAAAAAGAAAAAATCCTTTAGCTAGATAAGGGGCGGATGTAGCCAAGTGGATCAAGGCAGTGGATTGTGAATCCACCACGCGCGGGTTCAATTCCCGTCGTTCGCCCATCACATTATTTCAAATTCCAAAAATTCGATTTTCAATAAGTATTCCTATTTACGGCGACGAAGAATAAAACTATCACTATATTTTTTCCTTTTCCTACTTCTTCTTCCAAGCGCAGGATAACCCCAAGGGGTTGTGGGTTTTTTTCTACCAATTGGGGCTCTCCCTTCCCCGCCCCCATGGGGATGGTCTACAGGGTTCATAACCACTCCTCTTACTACAGGACGCTTACCTAGCCAACGCTTCGATCCAGCTCTACCTAAACTTTTTTGGTTCACCCCAACATTACCCACTTGTCCGACTGTTGCTAAGCAGTTTTTGGATATCAAACGGACCTCCCCAGATGGTAATCTTAATGTGGCCGATTTACCCTCTTTTGCAATCAGCTTCGCTACAGCGCCGGCAGCTCTAGCTAATTGTCCACCCTTTCCAAGTGTGATTTCTATGTTATGTATGGCCGTGCCTAAGGGCATATCGGTTGAAGTAGATTCTTCTTTTTTATCAAAAAAAACCCCTTCCCAAACTGTACAAGCTTCTTCCAAAGCATACGGCTTTCTAGATGTATATGATGATATCTAGACAGATGGATCTTATATGAATCGTATGATGAAGTACCACATGAGTGGATATATAGGAATCCAAATCTGCCGAATCACTCATGTATGATCTTCTACATCCTAGGTCTCCCCGTTCCGTCATCTGGCTTATGTTCTTCATGTAGCATTCAGACCGAATGACTCTATGAAATTACGTCGATACTTCCACATATTACGGGTAACGTAGGAGACATCTCTATTTTTCCCCCGGGGGATCTTTATAATTACCACTGCTTAGCTTTCAATTCGCCTTTGACCATCAAATTAAATGTGAATAACCCGTCCTCCTCTCTTTGAAACAAGGGGCGCTTCCGGTTCTGTGCGTGCTTCAAACAATTTTGTCTTCTCCATATTACCATATCTCTAGAGTCAATAATTTTCTATGAGGAACTACTGAACTCAATCACTTGCTGCCGTTACTCAACAGTTTTCTGTCGAGGTCTATCCTATCCCATAGAGGTACTCAAATTGGATCAGTGATTGATTTCTAGGTTTCGTCGTAAACCTAATTGGTTACTTCCAATTACGTAAATCAATAGTTCAAACCGCACTCAAAGGTAGGGCATTTCCCATTGATATAGGGGCTTCTGTACCAGAAACAATGGTATCTCCAATTATAGCCCCTCTGGGATGTAAAATATATCTCTTCTCACCATCCCCGTAGTGTATGAGACAAATGTATGCATTTCGATTAGGGTCGTATTCTATGGTTACGATTCTACCAGATATGTCTTTTTCATTCCGTCGAAAATCGATTTTACGGTATAGACGCTTATGACCTCCCCCTCTATGCCTTGCGGTAATGATTCCTCTGGCATTACGACCTTTACCACAACGATGCTGTCCATAGATCAAATTATTTCGTGGATTGGATTTCACTTGACTGTCTACGGCTCCATTACGTGTGCTCGGGGTAGAAGTTTTGTATAAATGTATCGCCGTGTTATTAAGTATTTTGCTTTAAGTTCTTTTCTCTATAAGAGGTGGAATAGAATAACCCGGTTGAAGCGTAATGATCATACGTCTGTAATGCATTGTATGTCCCATAATAGGTCCCATTCTTCTACCCTTTCCCGGGAGTCGATGACTATTCATAGCTATTACCTTGACACCAAAGAAGAGTTCGACCCAATGCTTTATTTCTGTCCTAGTTGATCCTGATTCGACATTAGAAGTATATTGATTGTTCCCCAATAACCGAATACTTTTTTCTGTAAATACTGCATATTTGATTCCATCCATAAATCCATTTTCTTCCCTATGAGTTCCAGTATCGATAAGAATTCTAGTTCTTACTGTTCATATGGTATGGTATGAATATACCATACCAATTCGTTATGTATGGATGATGAGATTCCATTGATACAGAGCCAATTCCAATAGACTTATTGAACGTTCCCATTGGCGTGCATCCAGCAGGAATTGAACCTACGAATTTGCCAATTATGAGTTGGGCGCTTTAACCATTCAGCCATGGATGCTTAACAGGGCTCATCGTACATCGTGAATAACCAAATTCCAATTGAAATGAAATCTTTAGGAGGAATCAATGAAATCTTTAGGAGGAATCAATGAAACGACATCAATTCAAATCCTGGATCTTCGAATTGAGAGAGATATTGAGAGAGATCAAGAATTCTCACTATTTCTTAGATTCATGGATCAAATTCGATTCAGTGGGATCTTTCACTCACATTTTTTCCCACCAAGAACGTTTTATGAAACTCTTTGACCCCCGAATTTGGAGTATCCTACTTTCACGTGATTCACAGGGTTCAACAAGCAATCGATATTTCACGATCAAAGGTATAGTACTGCTTGTAGTAGCGGTCCTTATATCTCGTATTACCAATCGAAAGATGGTCGAAAGAAAAAATCTCTATTTGATGGGGCTTCTTCCTATACCTATGAATTCCATTGGACCCAGAAATGAGACATTGGAAGAATCTTTTTGGTCTTCCAATATCAATAGGTTGATTGTTTCGCTCCTGTATCTTCCAAAAGGGAAAAAGATTTCTGAGAGTTGTTTCATGGATCCGCAAGAGAGTACTCGGGTTCTCCCAATAAATAAAAAGTGTATCATGCCTGAATCGAACCGGGGTTCGCGGTGGTGGAGGAACCGGGTCAGAAAAAAGAGGGATTCTAGTTGTAAGATAGCTAATGAAACCGTAGCTGGAATTGAGATCTCATTCAAAGAGAAAGATAGCAAATATCTGGAGTTTCTTTTTTTATCCTATACGGATGATCCGATCCGCAAGGACCATGATTGGGAATTGTTTGATCGTCTTTCTCCGAGGAAGAAGCGAAACAGAATCAACTTGAATTCGGGACAGCTATTCGAAATCTTAGGGAAAGACTTGATTTGTTATCTCATGTCTGCTTTTCGTGAAAAAAGACCAATTGAAGGGGAGGGTTTCTTCAAACAACAAGGAGCTGAGGCAACTATTCAATCAAATGATATTGAGCACGTTTCCCATCTCTTCCCGAGAAACAGGTGGGGTATTTCTTTGCAAAATTGTGCTCAATTTCATATGTGGCAATTCCGCCAAGATCTCTTCGTTAGTTGGGGGAAGAATCAGCACGAATCGGATTTTTTGAGGAACGTATCGAGAGAGAATTGGATTTGGTTAGACAATGTGCGGTTGATAAACAAGGATCGGTTTTTTAGCAGGGTACGGAATGTATTGTCAAATATTCAATATGATTCCACAAGATCTATTTTCGTTCAAGT